AAAGAATCGGTTAAATTTTTCATATAATCTCCTCTTCTAGCTAAACTATAAAAAAAGAACTCTGTCCTTTTTTTTTATTCTTTTTTTTTTTCAATAAAAATAAAATTTAATTTAATAATTTAATTTACCTAATTTGGATATTTGTAAACAGAATAAAAAACCTATTCTATTTACAAATGTATTTTCCAAAATTTTTAATTTTCAATAATAATAATGAGACTTATTAGAATTAAGCTAGAATTTGAGACCAAGTTTTATGTCAATTTCAAAAAACCTCCGTTTTTCGCAACACTCCTTAAAAAAAGTTTCCATTAAACTAAAAGAATAAGGGGAAGGAAGAAAGCGAATCGATGTACTAATTCCCCATCCTCAAATTAGTCCTTCCCAAGGATTGTTGTCTCAATGAATAATTGTAGGAGTTAAATCTTGATAGAAAAAAAAAAAAAAAAACTACGAAAAAAAATCCAGAATTTTCTTAGTTATAGGATTAAACAAAAGGATTCGCAAATAAAAGCGCTAATGCTACAACCAGGCCATAAATTGTTAAAGCTTCCATAAAAGCCAAACTAAGCAATAAAGTACCTCGTATTTTTCCTTCTGCCTCAGGTTGTCTCGCGATACCTTCGACAGCTTGACCCGCAGCTGTACCTTGACCAACTCCAGGTCCAATAGAAGCAAGCCCAACAGCCAACCCAGCAGCAATAACCGAAGCAGCAGAAATCAGTGGATTCATGATAAGTTCCTCACACCAAAATAAAGAAATAGTTAATGATACAATCATCCGATGACTTAGGACTTAATTAAGTCATCGCTAAGATTCATCCAGCCAAAAAAACCAAAAACTGAAATTGAAATAATATAATAATATTATTGAATCAAAGAATTACTTTGATATTAGTTCCTATCCACGGGATTTTTAAACATTCATACTATATATATATATATACGACTTTTTTATGCCATTTAATTTTTGTGAACCATTCTTTGAATTCTTCATTCTTTTTTTTATCACTTTTTTCAGCCAATTCACAGATAAAAAGGAAGAACTTCTAATCGAATCCCTATCTAAATCGAAATTCACAAAAGTAGTGGGACAGATTATATAGATCTTTAAATCATATATACCTAGTCAATATCAAATATCACATATACAAGTGTTTCTTACATAACGTAAACTAACTATTATCTAATTGGGCTAACCTAAAAACGAATAAAAAATAGTTAATGATGACCCTCCAGAGATTCACCTATATAAGCCGCAGCTAAAGTGGCAAAAATGAGAGCTTGAATCCCGCTTGTAAATAATCCAAGAAACATAACAGGTATAGGAACCACTAAAGGTACTAAAGAAACAAGAACAACAACTACTAATTCATCGGCTAATATATTTCCGAAAAGTCGAAAACTAAGTGATAGAGGTTTTGTAAAATCTTCTAAGATGTTAATGGGTAAAAGAATTGGGGTTGGTTGAATGTATTTACTGAAATACCCTAATCCTTTTTTGCTAAGACCCGCATAAAAATAGGCTACTGATGTGAGTAAAGCTAAAGCAACCGTCGTATTTATATCATTCGTTGGTGCTGCTAACTCCCCTTGAGGTAACTGGATAATTTTCCACGGTAAAAGGGCTCCTGACCAGTTAGAAACAAAAATAAATAAAAACAGGGTTCCAATAAAGGGAACCCAGGGACCATATTCTTCTCCAATCTGGGTTTGACTCACGTCTCGAATGAATTCAAGGACAAATTCAAAGAAATTTTGGCCGTCAGTTGGAATGGTTTGGGGATTGCGAACCGCTATAACTGCGGAACCTAATAAGATAGCAATTACAACCCAAGAAGTAATAAGGACTTGGGCATGGACTTGGAAACCCCCTATTTGCCAATAGAAATGTTGGCCTACTTCGACACCAGATATCTCATATAACCCTTCTTTTATTAGTGTGTTGATGGAACATGATAAAACATTCATATTGCCCTCTGACAGAAATAAGAACTTTAAATTATTTTGATTCAAGATCCCCTTTTTTACTTAATTTACTTTAATTTTAGTTTTGGATACCAACTAAACTAATCACACAATATCCCCAGTTTTTTATCTCTTTTTCTTTTGTATGATTCAGTAGTAGTAACCGATTTGATAAATCGAAATACAGGGAGCCCCTCCCTCAAAAAAATTTTTGATTTATTTATCTTATTATTAATCAAGAATTTTGTATATAGCTAGAACGACCCTCACAAATTGCGAATACTAATTTGTTAAGAATGAATCGAATTGAAGCTATAGCGTCATCATTTGCTGGAATAGAAATATCCGCGAGATCGGGATTACAATTTGTATCGATTAAAGAAATGGTTGGAATTCCCAAAGTGATACATTCTCTAAGAGCCGTATATTCTTCTTGCTGATCGACGATGATTACAATATCAGGCAATCCCGTCATATATTTAATCCCGCCTAGATATGTTTCCAAGCGAGATAATTGTCTCTTCAACACAGC